AACCTTTTATTATGTTATACCATCAGGGTAATGATCCATCAACCTGCTAGTTCTTTTTATGAAGCACAAACGGGAGAATTTATCCTGGAAGCGGAAGAACTGCTGAAACTACGTGAAACCTTGACAAGGGTTTATGTACAACGAACGGGCAAACCCTTATGGGTTGTATCCGAAGACATGGAAAGAGATATTTTTATGTCAGCAACGGAGGCACAAGCTTATGGAATTGTTGATCTTGTAGCGGTTGAATGACAATAGCCTGGATTTCACATAAATTCATGATTTGAAATTTTATTTTCTTACCCCCTACCGAGTTTAATATTTTAAATAAGTTTAATAGGAAAATAAGTTTAATAGGATATTAAATAAAAGTAATTCATAATTATCCGGTTAGGATCGATCTAAACCAGCCCATTATGTATATGATTCAATATGCCAACTATTAAACAACTTATTAGAAATACAAGACAGCCAATTAGAAATGTCACAAAATCCCCCGCTCTTGGGGGATGCCCTCAGCGTCGAGGAACATGTACTAGGGTGTATGTGCGACTCGTTTAGATCATTTTTGGAGTATCAATGATCAGTACCGGTGAATGGGATAGAACGGAAAAAGGAACTACATTTACTATTACTATCTAAAGCGAAAGAAAATGGATCATATCCCCTTTATTGTGTAAAAGATTTATGGTTTCTATTGGTGCAAACCCAATCACCTCAATTTAAGATGAGAAACAATTCTCCATTGGTAGCAAATGGCTATCCATTAAGCGGAGGAAATCTTAGTTAACATTTTAAAACCAGACCTCCTCTTGCAAGAACGGACTAACAGGGCCAGCTACCTAGCCAACCTTCATAATTAAATACCGTTACTGTATAGGTAGATCTCGTTGTGAAAGACCTATTACTAGATAATTCATGGGTAGAGCCAAAAAATGTGAACTGTACAAGTTACCAATAAGATTGATTAAATGAAATAAAGGCTCCGGTGTATAGAGAAGACCTCACCGTTTAAGAAGTAACCATAGAAACGAAGGAATCCACTATTTCTTTATCATTTATATTACTGTATTTATTACAGTATTTTATAGTCGAGTAGAATTTCGTATTTCGGGGTGAAATGCCTAGAAAAAAGCAAAAATCGTGGTCGGGAAGGTTATAGTAGCCAAAGCCGTTGGAATTTTTAATTTATACATTGGAAAAGTACGTTTTGTTATTAATATACTAGTAAGGGGAAAAAGAATAACTGAAAGAAAGGAAATCAATTAGTTATTCGTCAAATTTTCATTTATTCAATGACCAGAATTAGACGGGGATATATAGCTCGTAGACGTAGAAACAAAATTCGTTTATTTGCATCAAGCTTTCGGGGGGCTCATTCAAGACTTACTCGAACTATTACTCAACAGAAAATACGAGCTTTGGTTTCGGCTCAGCGGGATAGGGATAGGCAAAAGAGGGATTTTCGTCGTTTGTGGATTACCCGAATAAATGCAGTAATTCGTGAGAGGGGGGTATCCTATAGTTATAGTAGATTAATACACGATTTGTACAAACGACATTTGCTTCTTAATCGTAAAATACTTGCACAAATAGCTATATCAAATAGGAACTGTCTTTATATGATTTCCAATGAGATCATAAAAGAAGTAAATTGGAAGGAATCCACCGGAATAATTTAAACGGAGTTCCCCGGAGAATGAACTCCGGGAAAGTAGAATAAAAATGAATAGAATATGACAAAATATGATAAAGTAGTGAAAATTAATATGAATCAATACGTTCAATAAAAAAATTTCTTCTTCCCCGATTATTATTTTTTTTTCTTACGACACGAGAATTAAATGCGGATTCTTGGATTTTTCGAACAAAACATCAATCTGTGTTTGAGTTCGGATAGGAATTTTGATTCAAGTAACGAAAGAATAAGTCTATTTATTTCTGGCTCTAAGACTAGTAGTTCTAGTGGTCGACTCGGTTCTTTCAAATTGTTTCTCATTATTAAGAAAAGGTAACAAAGATAAAATACGAGCTTGTTTTATAGCAATAGTAATTAATCGTTGTTGTTTCAAGGTCAATCTATTCACTCGTCTAGATAATATTTTTCCTTGTTCACTAATAAATCGACTAATTAAACTCATGTTTCTATAATCAATTCGATCCCCCGATTGGATCGGGGGCAAACGCCTACGAAAAGATCGCTTGGATTTAAGAAAAGTTCGCTTGGATTTATCCATGGTTTGTTTAGTTTATTCCTTATCCCGAAAATCCTATTTCGGTCGGATTTCTAAAATGAATTAGAATAAATAAATAGGATTTTATTTCTAAATTATCTTTAAATATGTTATATATATATATATATATGTTATATATATAATATCATTTTAACCTTACGAGGAAGGTAAGGGCACAGGTGCTTGGTTCGATCTATTTCTTTATCTCGCCGTGAATCGTATGTTTGTAACAATATGGACAGAATTTTCTCAACTCCAATCGATTAGGCGTATTGTGGCGGTTCTTTTGAGTAATATATCTGGAAATACCTGTTGATGCCTTATTAACATTACCGCCGTTTCGAACACAGGTAGTACATTCCAAAACAACCGTTAGTCGAACCTCTTTCCCCTTGGCCATGAACCTCCTTTGTATTTTTGGTTTACTCAACTCTTCCTCTTTCGATTCGAAACAAAGAAAAAGAAGGGAAGAAAAAAATAGAAGTTACTAACTTGAACTTGAAATCCAATTATGAAAGATTTCGCTGAAATCAATATAGTAAATTAAGATAGAAAAATTTCTAAACTAGATTTCAAATTACAGTTACGGTATTTCATTTAAGTATCAAATAGAATACTCTTGGTCTAGAACCAAATTTTGTATTCTACTTCCATTCCTCTATTATTAATTTAATATTGATTTAATTCGAACTTGAACCTGAGTCTCACAGCTGTTGAATCCACTTTTATTGTTTCTCTTTCCTCCCTTATTCTAAAAAAGGGAAAAAAGAGAAAAAAGGGAGAGAAATAGAAATATTAGTAACAAATATCTAATTGTATCTTTAATCTTTTTTTTTTCTTCTCATGTCAATAACTAGAATGAAAAAAAGGGGAACGTCAACGCATCCGGGAAAAAACGATTAATCTCTATCAATAGACCTGCTAAAGAACCGAACCATAGAGTACTTAGTACCGGTGCCACGGAAAGATATGTTTTTAGATCTCGCATTGAAAAACCTCCTTCATTTTATTGTAATACATATACATAATGATAATACATATATGATCAGATGCATATGTAGTTAAGGGCCGCCTCTAGTTGTACACAGAATCCTTAATTCAAATTGAAATGTACAATGGTCCAGTAAATAATATTTACTTTTTGTTAAATACAGAAAAACGTCGTTTTCTTCTCCAACATTCCCCCTAAAAACTCATTTATTTTTCCAATGGGTTACGTTCCATATTTCATATAGCATATGGATAGAAGCATTTTACTATTATTATGAGACTAAAAAGAAGAAAGGGCCAGAAATTTGTATCTAGCAATAGAGGCAATAACGATGTGGAAAACAAGACAGGAATTCTCTACAATGACACTGTAGACCAATTGAAGGGATGTAGCGCAGCTTGGTAGCGCGTTTGTTTTGGGTACAAAATGTCACGGGTTCAAATCCTGTCATCCCTACTTATTACTACTCAAAAGAGCAGTAATGAGGGATTTTTTGAGATCGATTCACATTGGAGATATCAGATAGAATCTTTCATTCTTATAATACTATATAGTATATGCATACAAAAGGTAGTGGGGTTCCAAAAAGAATCCAATCCTTTTCTTTACAGTCTTATCTTTTCTTCTGATAAGAAAGCGCTCTTAGTTCAGTTCGGTAGAACGTGGGTCTCCAAAACCCGATGTCGTAGGTTCAAATCCTACAGAGCGTGATTACAATCTTTTTAGATCTAATTAGACTGAAATAGCTTCACTAACGTGAACAGCAATCTGAATTTGACCTCCCAAATATTAAAGAAAGGGGGAGGTCAATAAAAAAAAAGAGATGTTAATTAATCAAAGGTCCAACTGATCGCCGCGCCTGTATTGTAAATATGCAGTTACAAATAATCCAGCCAAAGTAATAGGAATTAGACCTAAGACGATTCCAAATAGAAAAACTTCAATCATTTCAATTTGTTTGAAAGAAAAAAAAAAGAGGTAATATCTATACCTAAATATTAATCCGAATTATCATGAATCTCAATGACTAAGAATTGGCGATTAACACGTTAAGTAACTATAGAATATACAGAATCCCTTAGAAAAAATTTTTTTATGAATTGAATATTTCAAATAAAAATGTCAAATAAGTCGTATTTTGCTCAGACCAATAAAGAGAGCTGAGGTTATAGTTAAAGCTGCCAGTAGAAAACCGAAATAACTAGTTATGGTAGGCATGAAAGAGCTAAATGAAATATGGTCTTTTTATACATATGTTTATAAAAAAGCACTTACCTAAGTTCAAAATAGGAGATAAACAAAAATACCAATTGAAAGTTTTTGATTCATCTATCATTATAGACAGCACTAAGAAGGAGCACTAAGAAGGATAAAGTTAAAAGCGTATAAAACGAAATGAATTCATCATCTGTGACATCTACCCATCCTGCGCTTGCAATCAAGGGATTCATTCTTGAGAAAATTTTGAATAAAACTTATAAACAAACGGAGTATGTAATTTCATTTAAAAATAAAACTCTTTTCGAATCATTATACAATACAATTCGAAAATCCTTCCCGAGCATTTCGTGTATTTTTGAAGTGTATCGAATCCATTTTCCATTTTAGGGTGAACAGTAATCTTATAAAAATTTTACTTTAATTTTAACTCAGTAGATTCCGCAACAGGTTCACTCAAATAATATATTGAATGAATGAGAACAAAAATGTTATCACATGCTTACTCGAAAAAAGAAAATGGGTATTTTGGTTCAACTCTATTTTAAAACTAGTAA